CATTAGGCCTTTCGATACAATCAAATAGATTGCCACAAGGGTGCCATATTCTAGGAGCCCAAACTATGTGATTGAATAAATCCTCCTCGAGCTGTTGCGGGTCGAGGGCTCCTTCTCCTCCCCCTTCTTCAAACTCCAATTCGTATTTTTCATATAGAAATCTCTGATCAACGATAGAATAAGATCCATTTTGCATCATATCGAAAGGATTCCTTGGTTCGGACCGAAGAAGCAATGTCACTCGATCCTTATAAAACTGACTGCAATCTTTTTCTGTCGGTGAGGATCCCACCAGAACGCCTTCTACTTCTAATAGGCCATGAACTAGATCAGAATCATTCTCAACGAATCCATAAGAAGTGATCCCGTTTTTTTCATCGGGTCCGGGTGGAGACCACAGATCTTGAGCGACCGATCCGGCAGAACAACTCAAAAGATAAAGAAGGATCGTTAATTTCTTCATGCTCGTTCCAAGCTCGAAGTACCATTTGTACAAATAAGAATCCCCTTCCTTACATGATTTCTTCTTCATATAGATAGATATAGGATCTATGGGGCAATTGCTTAGAAGTACATTTTGTGCAATAGCCCTTCCTATCTGATAGAAAAGGATCCCATGATCCTGAACCGATCGTACCTGGGATCGCAAATCCCAAGTTTGTTTATGAAGAGCGGATCGAATTGTATTAGTGTCTATAATGGATTTCTTCTGTGTAATACTAATTGATAGGGCCTCATTGGTAAGTGCTACAAGATCTCGTGCATTGGAACCCATGGTTATGGACCCGAATCCATTAGTATGGAACATTTTCTTTTCCAAGTAAAATCCCCTAGTATAGGAAAGAGTGAAAAAGTGCTTTCGTTGTTGTGGAATAAGAAGCCTTCGTATCTTAATGCATGTATTTGATTTATTCGGAGCTATTAGAGCAGGATCCACTTTTTGGGGAATATGAGTCGAAGCAATAACAAGAATATTTCGAGTGGAGCATCTTTCACAATCCCTGGAGAGATGGTTCACTAATAGACCGAGGGATAAGTAATTCGACTCATTCACATACAGATCATGAATGTTTGGAATCCATATTATGCAAGGAGACATCACTTTTGCTAATTCGAATGGAAGGGTAATATCAAATCGGTCTATTTTCGGCGTCATATACATAGTTAGCGCATTCGTCATAGTTAGCAGCTCCGTATCAAGGTCATCATCGATATCGTCACTATCATCAATATCGTCACTATCATCAATATCGTCACTATCATCAATATCGATATCATCAATAAGATAACCTTTGGGCTTGTCATCCAGGAACTTGTTTGGAAATACCGTAATGAAAGGAACATAGGAGTTTGTCGCTAGGTATTTGACCAAATAGGATCGTCCAGTTCCTATAGAACCTATCACTAAAATACCCCTAGAGGGGGATAGAGCTAAGCGGAGCGAAAAGGGTTTTCCAGGAGATGGGAAATGAAAACTATTAGCCCCACACGAGGTTTGTGAATAAGTGATTGTCTGAGAATGAGCAAGGAATATCCGTCTTTCTGCTAAACAGGATCTATTGAACTCATAATTCATTAGATTCTTTTTATGAATGTCAACTAAGTATCGTAAGTAAACTGATCCCGGTTGTTCAATCATTTGATAACCAGAATCATTCTTTGATAAATGATCACTATGAGTCAGACTCAATAGAATTTGATCAATCCTTTTTTCTGTCGTTAAGGCGGAAAACTGAACCAAGAATTCTCTTTCTTCATCATCAATCGAATCACTGTTCGCAACCCAGGATTCTATTTTATCATCAATCCAATCACCGTTCACGTTTTTTCTTTTTCGTATCAATGAATAGATCTCTTTACTTGTACGACTTAGATGTCCCGTATTTCTCGAAAAAGTGATTCGATTGATGGGATTTGGTATGATACTTATGAGATCCATAATATCGACGAGATTTATATTCCAATATTTCTTCTTAGAACGTATTGATTTGACCCCATAAGCGGGACCACCGCCCAATAGCATGTTGCCGCCAGAAGCAGAACCCCGTATTTCTTCTAGAGAATCTCCGAATTGTTTCAGAGCAACTAGAAAGAGGTTCTTTAACCAGAAAGAATTCCGTTCAGATGTAGGATACCCATCCAGAAGTTTTCGCAACTCAATCATGTATGATGGAATCATCAAAGATTTGATCTTTTCGAACTCTGTCTGTAACTCACTAGAGGCTCGGGAAACAAAGAGAAGATGTGTACGAACTAGATATCCAGCAACAAGAAGAAAGAAAAGGATTGAATAGAGTAACTCCCGAGCATTTGGTGATCTCAGATGTGCCCATATCAATGGAACGGGTGACTCATTATGTCGACGAATCGTTTCTTCAGACAGAAGAAGATCATGTAAAAACTTACTCGAAATCTCACTTATCAGATTCCATTGTGGAAGAATCGCCCACAATTTTTTCTGAGGAATTGGCCATGATATATCTGATCCATGCATAATATCATGAAAAATGGATACCCATTTTTGACTGATACTTAGTATCGGCAATAGGTCTGAAAAAGTATCTAAAAGGGTGAAATTTAGATATTTGCACCCTGCCGAAGTAAGGAACCATGGCATATATGTTTGGAACAGATTCAATTTGGAGAGATTTGAAAAAGCACTATCTCGTTGAAAGGTTCTATACATCTGCCGTTTCTCAACGCATTTCTTTAGACAAAGACTCCGTTTTTTTCTCTTTTCGGATGGTAAATATTTCTCAGAATATGGAGTGTGAATCAACCCCATGTTTGAATTGAAATTGAAATACTGATGCAAGTTCTTCCCTTCTGAATCAGACGGATTCATATCTGAAAGAGGTTGACAATAAGTTCTTTCAAAATTAACAATTTGTCCCTCTGTTAGAGGTGTTCCAGAAATGTCTGCGATCGAGTAAAGAGCTCTACGAACGAATGGAGCGGATCGAATTGGAAAATGGAAAGATTTGTACAAGTTATATGTTTCGTCACCACTTTGTGGAAAATCATTAGGTATGAATATGTTAGATACCTGTGACTCGATTGGTGAAATAGTATCTCTCTCCCCAAAAACATGTTTTTTTTTACCTTTACCGACGCACAAAGAAAATATTTTCTTGCGAATGAACAAGATATTGAGGAATTGTCCATACGTAAGATCATACTTATTGATACGGGCCTTTTCCACATAAAAAGGGAATCTTTTGTTACAATAGAACCAGAAGTGATGTGGATTATTCAAGAATCGAAGTCGATTTGCTTTATAAAAAGAAGATATCAATGAACTTCTATGAAATGGTTTCGCGGGATTCAGCCAATTGTCTCGATCGTGGGATATCATTGAGAAATAGGAATCCGCGTTATCAAAAGATTTCCTGCGATTATTTCGGGTATGGAATGATTCAATCATCCACTTTGGTATCTTATTGAACAAAAATGGTGATATTCTTCCTCCATTGATCAAGAATTTCGATTTTTGGGAAGTATCATGATCATCCAATAAGAAGGATTTCCATTTATTCAAATGAACAATTTGAACACCTATTGATTCTAACAACTGATTGCAGAGTTGATCATTCGGACCTTTCAATTCATAAATGTGGATCTCGGACCTATGAATGGGGATATTCCCGATACTCACAAAGAAAAAAGGAAGTGACTTAGACAAAAAGAGAAGCGACTTGGACGAAAAGAGAAGCGACTTGGACAAAAAGAAACGAAGTGACTTAGAAAAATTTTGTTTGTCGATAACCTCGGACCAATCAATCGAATATTGATTAATACGTAATCGATCGAACACTACTTGAAAAAGGCTCTTCTGCTCAGCAACGAAATGTTCCAAATGTTCCTGTAAATTCTTGCTCCCCTTGGACCATTTGTATCTATATGCATCAGGATCCCGATTCATGGATCTCTCGGTTCGAGAAATAAGAGGATCGAACCATTTCTTCTGACTCGTTTTCAAATTCGATAAATGTTGGTTGATCGTATATTTCATTATAGTTCTATGATTCAGAGTATCATTTCCTATTTGATCCCTTTGAATTCCATATTCGAAGTTGCGATCGGATCTATTAAAGAATTGATTCGATACATTTCTTATGTACCCATGGGTGCTATATTGGATTTGAATCAGATTTTGGATCAATCTATATTGATTGACTGCCTTCATTATGTTGTTGCTAGCAAATACCACTATTTTTTGTTTTGGATCTTCCAAAGCATTCCCGCAGGAGATCTGGACCCATTTTTTTCTGATCCTTTGATAAAAAGATTCATTCTCTTCATAAAAAATAGGAGGTAGAACCAATAAAGATTTCTTTTTCGATTCATCCCTGGAGTTGAATACCTCATTCAAGAATTTTTTTTGATCCAATCTGTAGGAATCAATAGAAAAGGCCAATCCCTTATGATACACCAGATCCGGCTCGGTTATTGATAGAGTTAATAGATCTGCCATTTCTTGAAATTTCTCTTCGGATTCAAAATCGTGGTGCAACGTGTATCCTCCCCTGTTCCGGTCATGGAATAGATGAAATAAATAAAAAAATGAATTTTGGTTTAAGAATGAAATCTTATTGGAACTGTCCATATCCGGTTCATCCTTCGGAACCATATCACATCCCGGATCTGATAAAATAGGATGAATTGAGACGGTATTTTGTAAATACGTAATTATCTGGAATATATCAACCATTTCTTTATTTTCCGATCTCCTGGAAGGGACAAAAGAAAAATCTTGTTGTTTTTTCAACAATTTCTGATCTCTAGTGGACCCCTCAGTAGGATTCGAACCCAGATGAAGTTCTGACCACCTGTCAGAGAAAAAAGAACGGATTGATCTTGTAGGATTCCCAAGAAATTCTTCGATTTCTTCCGGAAGCCGATGATTATTCATCGGCTTCTCACGTTCCGTGAATAGTCGGGACATTGAGGAATCCCCAGAAAGGCGTTTTGGGAATCGGTCTAATTCTATCTCTGCTCGT